CTAAGAGGTGGAATAGAATAACAACCCCATCACATACAAGGGAATGAGTATGTGATGGGGCGAAAGGGCTTGGACCTTTCAACCCCGGTACCTCTAAATGTTCCCGGCAATCTACCACGGAACGCCCCTGCCTTTTTTTGATCTCATTTTTTTTATAAGAAATATAGAATTACGCCATTGATTTACTTGTTATTTATGTCGATATTTTATTATAATGAAACACTATAATAAAATATCGACATATTTTCTAGAGGGGTCTTTCTTGTGTTTTGTTCGGCGTCTTCTTCGTCGAGAAAGTCCAAACCCAAGTCTAAAAATTACTATTCTTTGTCCTAAATGTCCAAACATTATTCTATAAATTACTCTTTGGCATCATGCATTTTCAAACACCATTCGATAAACAACTCTTCGCCGACAAGGTTTAAACATACGGATACAAATTGCTCTTCGTCTAAATGGGAGTTTCTAAAGTCGTCGTCGCCGAGCAAGAACTTATACAGGTCTCGAAATTTTATTTTCTTTACCCTCGCGACGAGATAGTCTGCGCGATCTTTTTGATATTTTTTATCGCACGTGTCTAGTACTTCAAGCATCCGTAGAAATTCTGTACGTACTCGCAGCCAGGCATGTATATGTGGTACATATTCTCCAATGGCGTATGGTTTCTTTCTTAGGTTGGTTCGTAGAGCGTCTCGTAGAGATTCGCGAGCGACCAAATCTAAGGTGGAAGTGGAGTCGGAAAACGTTTCCTCACCTTCGAAGAGGAAACGTTTCCAGGCGCCCGACCAAAACCCAACCCTGATATCATACTGTGTTTCGTTTGTTCTTTCTAGCAGCGCGCATTGAAGTTCGGCCCAAAGACAAGCTTTTGTTGCGCGAATAGAGTTTTCATTTCGAAAAAAAAATTTTTTTCTTTTCGAAAGCCAGTTGGCTCCTTCGGCTTTGGCAAATTCGATCATACTCCCCGAGGCGGCGCCATTCCGCGACGCGTATTTTTTCAAGAGAGTAGATACGATCCCGCGACGCCCCATGGCAAGGCAGATTACGCAAAACATTTCGTAGACGTCCCCGTCGTTGTTCGCCGAGGCCCCTGTCGTATAACAAAGATATTTCCCTTTCAGTAGATGCAGAGGCCCGTTATAGAGCGAAATGCACTTACCTCGTTGTACCAAAATTCCCAATGTAGGTCGAAATCCAGAATAGAGTCCGACCCCAACGATCGCACCGGTTCTCTTCATAAACAAGTTATGTTCCATAATCCCCTCTCTGGGTTTTACAAAATGATTTTTAATTGTCTACTAATGGCCAATTTTTTATATATTCAATTATATATCTGTAATTAAATACATGTAATTATATATCTGTAATTAAATATATGTAAGGTGCGGTAATAGGTGCGATATTAGCATCATTAGTCATTCCCTATCTAAAACAACTAGCACAACTTGTCACCGTCCATGGGGACTTATTTTCCCGGTAAAATTATCGACTCCATCTGACTAGTTCTGGGTTCGAATCCCCCGGAACCCTTTGTTCAAAAAATCCTCTGTAGAGAAGAGAGACTTTTTTACCTATTTTTTCTTCAATGAAAATTGAAGTGTGATAATTTACTAATAATTCTATGACTCCGGTCTGGAGTTTCGAGGGACTAATATATGTTATAACGCTCTATAGTCCCTGTAGGTAAGATATGTTATAAAAATCTATAGTTCCTATGAAAAGGTTTTTGGATGATTTTGGCGGCATGGCCGAGCGGTAAGGCGGGGGACTGCAAATCCTTTTTCCCCAGTTCAAATCTGGGTGTCGCCTGACTATTTTACATAGATAGCGATCGATCTCGATTATACTTTATTACCTAAAAAAGTAAAAAAAGAGTGGGCCTTAGTATTTCAAGCCTATTTTACTTGTCTTTAGTCTTTACCGATTCGAAATCATAGAGGAATTTTTTAGAAGTGAATTTATGAAATTGGTTCCTCAACAGTCTTCGGTGAGAATCCCTTTTTGACTCTGCACCATTGATTCCACTATTATTAGGGAGCAATAATTGAATAATTCTATCATAGAGATAGGGGACATAATTCACATGGAGCTAGTAAGTCTCGCTTGGGCTGCTTTAATGGTAGTTTTTTCATTTTCCCTTTCACTTGTAGTCTGGGGAAGAAGTGGTCTCTAGAAGTACTACTAATTGCGTTGAGGAATCAAATTGGAGTAATTCATTTAGAAATCGTTCGACAATGCATTATAGAACGATTTACTATCAAGATCTCTTCATTTTAAAATTGCATTGAATTCTAGTAAAGGAATTTATTCTATACAAGTAAAACGCTTCTTTCCGATTGATCGGAACAAATAGATGTATCAAAGAAATCCTCTGTCAATTCCAGATAGAAAATGAATATAAATATCTACCATGAAGATAATATGGTAGATTGATCAGAGTAAACCTCTAGCTTTATTAGAACCACTAAGATAGAGTCCGGTAAGAAAGAACTCACTGAATCTTTCTTACCCTACTCTCAGATCTCAGAGAAGACTGCCGATTCGAGCCCGTCCATTTCAGTTATTCATTAGAATACGAAAAATGAGAATTCCTTTCATTTGATCTTATCAACTATTGATAAGATCAAGTTTCATTCAAACTAATTAATTATTTTGACTAACTGTTTTTACATAAATAATAAGTAGAAAAGCAGTAGGAACTAAAATGAAGAGTGCAGTAGCAATAAATGCCAGAATATTGACTTCCATAATCTCATCCCTTTTTCTTTCACAATAACTCGGGATTTAATCCCCTAGAGAAAATAAATCTTGCACACGTAACTTCACTGAATGAATAACCTCTCGACGAGATTGACTCGGATCAATAGCATGAATAAGACTATCTAAACGATCAAATTCATTCGTCGTCGAAAATTGAATAGTATAACCTAGGGAGATCTTTTATCCATACCTAATCCAAAATAAGATTCCCGACCCAATCAAAAATTCCTTTAGTTAGCATTATGTAGCATTCTTTTCTCTTGTTTAGTTTCTATAACCTATCTTAGGTCTCCCTTGTACAATCATCAAATAGCGTATCATCTCACCATCCATCCCTTTCCATTAGTTACAAAACAAAGCGGAAAAAGATAAGCTCTAAACGCCGTTTTTTAATGATCTCATTTTCTTTGGAAGACAACGGAATGGGATAAAGCTGAGTCTCGGGAAAAAGATGGAATATTTCAGTAAATTCACTATTTTCGTTATTTTCATTTTAGTGTAGGGTTTGTTCTTTCTTCGACAGGACCCTGACAAAATAGAAAAACTAGTAAGGAAAAAGGATTCAATTCCATTATCAAAAGCTCAGTGTCCAATTTGAATCCAATTGATTTGTAACCTTCCTATTTAGTACTTAGGCTTACACAAACAATAAAGAGCCAGAAGGGGAGATTTTGTTAAATTCAGTTTGTATTATACAAGAAACGAATTCCATCTGTGGAGATGCGCCCGAAAAAGAGATCGGACTTTGTTTCCTTACATGAATGGGGATCAATCCAAAAAGAAGACTCAGGATCTCTTGGAATACTTGCTCTAAGAATAATGCTACCAACCAATCATTGGACTAACCTACATTTGTCTTTCTCCAATCAATCAGTCAGTCCTCGTTGAAGTGACGAGAACTCCGAACCGAATCCCCTTGGGAATGACATGTTGTCCCAAGGCCCCACGTTCCGAGAAAGAGGGGCGGCGGATTGGTGTACTTATTCGATTCGTCGGGACTGACGGGGCTCGAACCCGCAGCTTCCGCCTTGACAGGGCGGTGCTCTGACCAATTGAACTACAATCCCAGGGAACTAAGGGATCTAGCAGAAAATGGGATTCGTTTTTATTCCCCCTATCAGGTATTTCTGAAGAAGAAAGGGGTTTCTACCATGAGATGGTAGATTGGTGAATTGTTGGGTCGAGCTGGATTTGAACCAGCGTAGACATATTGCCAACGAATTTACAGTCCGTCCCCATTAACCGCTCGGGCATCGACCCAGGAAGAATCACTTTTAGGTGTATTGGTAATCGCTGACCAACTTCTTTTCGTAGTACCCTACCCCCAGGGGAAGTCGAATCCCCGTTGCCTCCTTGAAAGAGAGATGTCCTGAACCACTAGACGATGGGGGCATGCTCAACCGCTATGCTACTTCGTATATGGATACTTAGTATATGAACGATTTTTGGAAATTGTCAATATACAATATAATAGGTATGAAGAGATCCGAATTCTCCTTCCGTTTTTTAGGATTTCCTATTCATGTTTCATTCATTCGATTCGCCATTTTATTTATCTCTAGAAATCTAGCTTCTATGAATTTTCTACTAAAATAAAGACAAAAAGTGCACGAATACAAAAAGAAAGATAGGCTTCTTTGAGGAAATGATTCGTCCGTCCGAAAAGAAAGAGTGAAGGGGCGGGTGAAATTGTATTTTTTACACTCTCATGGGTAAGATGAGATTCTTTCCCATTAAGCTAGGAAATGAACAAACAAGAAATCTGGGAATGGGGATTCAAGAAGTTCTTGAAAATTCCTTTTTCTCTAAGAATTGAGTTTGGGGACCCGTAGAATATAGTCCACATATGATTCAAAAAATATCTGGAATCTATGTGGAATTAGGCGGTGGACATGGATCAATCAAGTTAAGTTCGTTCTGATGGGGATCCAGTCAATACAAGAAAAACAATTTACGAAAGTTGGTTTTGAAACAGCCTTGCCTTTTATCCTAGACTTGCTAGTTAAGAATAAGCCACTCGTCACTATAAGTTTACTGTATGGGCTTATCTAACTAGACTTCGCTATATAAAATCTATTTATCTACATATAATATTTGACCCGCATACTAGATAGTATAGTGACCCACTCACGAATTCAATAAAATGGATCCCTTTTACTCAGTGGTAGAGTAAGGACGTGGTAAGGCCTAAGTCATCGGTTCAAATCCGATCGGGGGCTTTGGCTTTTTTTATAAAACTA